GTAATGCTCCGTCTCTTCCTAAACCAGGACCCTTTATCATGACTTGGGCTCGTTGCATACCTTGATCTATTACTGTACGAATAGCATCTGCTGCTGCAGTTTGAGCTGCAAAGGGTGTCCCTCTTCTCCTACTCTTAAATCCGCAAGTCCCTGCCGAGGACCAGTAAACCACGCGACCCCTTACATCTGTAACCGTGACAATGGTATTACTGAAACTTGCTTGAACATGAATAACCCCTTTTGGTATTCTACGTGCATTCTTACGTGAACCAATACGTCTATTCCTACGTGAACCGACTCTCGGCATAGCTTTTGCCATATTTTAGCATCTCATAAATATGAATCAGAAATATATGGAAATATCCATTTCAAATCAAAACAGATTCCTTATTTGGACACTGAGTCCTTTAGCAAGTCTGATTATCCTTGTCTTTGTTTATGTCTCGGGTTGGAACAAATTACTATAATGCGTCCCCGCCTGCGAATTAGTCGACATTTTTCACAAATTTTACGAACGGAAGCTCTGATTTTCATATTTGTCATTCCTCAATCTTCATTATCAATCTACTTTTTGTTAGAAAATAAGTTTCTTGCCATTTTTCCTTTCGAATCATATTGAATAAAACCCGCCTAATCTTTTGAATCCTTGTTTGGCAGTCGATAAATTATACGCCCTCTGGTTGAATCATAACGACTTACTTCAATTTTGACTTTATCTCCCGGCAGTATCCGTATAAAACTACGTCGGATCTTTCCTGAAACATACCCTAGAATCAGATCCTCATTATCTAAACGAACCCGGAACATGCCGTTGGGAAGCGATTCAGTAATTAAACCTTCATGAATCCATTTTTGTTCTTTCATTCCAGGTAAAGCCCCCTTGAAGTATTAACTAATGGAGGAAAAAGGATATTAGACAACTCATCCCTTTTCTTTATTTTTTTACAAAGAGGAACAGGTTTTGGATCCCATTTGAATATGAAAATGATTACCTTATATAACACAAGCTTTCTCCGCCGATTTCTTTTGTATATTAAAAGTAGTATCATTTACTATAATTACCATATATAACACAAGATTTCTCCGCCGATTCCTTCTAGTCGAGCCTCCCGGTCTGTTATTATACCCCGAGAAGTAGAAAGAATGACAATCCCCATCCCACCTAAAATTCTGGGGATTCGTTGAGAGTTAGAATAGATTCGTAGACCGGGTTTACTGATCTGTTTTAAATTTAAAACATTTCTATCCGGCCTTTTCCTATTCCTTCTATGTCGCAGGGTTAAAACCAAAAAAGATTTGTTTTTTTCTCGATGTTTTCGGACGTTTTCAATAAAACCTTCTCGAAAAAGTATTTGAACAATATTTTCGGTAATATTAGTAGATGCTATGCGAACAACTCTTTTTCTCTCCATATCCGCGTTTCGTATAGAGGTTATTATCTCAGCAATAGTGTCTCTACTCATGATGAACTTAAATTTTTGGGGCCTCGAATTTGAATATAATCAACATGTTTTTCTTTTTTTTTTAGTTTAGGATTATGATGATATATGAATTTTAAAAAGGTATATACGTGAGACACAATCAACAAATGAATCAAGTTATTTTTCTAGTTCTTTCAAATACCCCAAAGGAAGATAAAAAACATCAACATCTCATTGTATTTTATAATACCTCAGGAGCTAATGAAACTATTTTAGTAAAATTGAATTGTCTCAATTCTCGGGGGATTGCACCAAAAATTCGAGTTCCTTTTGGATTTCCTTTTTGATCAATCACAACTGCAGCATTGTCATCATATCGTATTATCATACCGCTGTCACGTTTAAGTTCTTTACAAGTACGAACAATTACAGCTCGGACTACTTCTGATTTTTGTAGTGGCATGTTAGGTACAGCTTCTTTGATCACAGCAACAATAACGTCACCAATGTGAGCATATCGACGGTTGCTAGCTCCTATGATTCGAATACACATCAATTCTCTAGCCCCGCTGTTATCCGCTACATTTAAATGGGTCTGGGGTTGAATCATATTACATTTTTTAGTCTATTCTTACAATGCAAAGGATGAAGAAAATAAAAGAAATATTTTTTGTCTAAAAAAAGAAACCTACGGTTTTGTTTTATCCCCAAGACTCATTTCTCTCGGTTCTGTGTTTTTATCCCGAAATCAGAAATTGCGTTCGTATAGGCATTTTTGATGCTGCTATTAAAATAGCCCTTCTAGCTAGATTTTCGGTTACCCCACTCATTTCATATAGTATTCGCCCTGGTTTAACAACAGCTACCCAATATTCCGGGGACCCTTTCCCCGAACCCATACGTGTTTCGGCAGGTCTTACTGTAACCGGTTTGTCTGGAAATACACGGACCCATATTTTTCCACCACGGCGGGCATTTCGTGTCATTGCCCGTCGACCTGCTTCGATTTGTCTAGATGTGATCCAAGCAGGTTCAAGTGCCTGAAGAGCATATTTACCGAAAGAAATCTGATTACCTCT